TCTAGCATTTGACTACGTACCACTAAAGGGTTTAATTGCAAACTTGACAGATAACCCAGAAACTCTAAATTTTCTTTAGATAATTTATTTATCTTGACCTTTTGCGATTGAAACCATACGGAAAAATAACATTGCCAGAAATTAACAAAATAATATTTCCATTTATTCATCAGAAGCGCCGTATCCTTTGTTGCCAGAATGCATCTTCCGTGATATCTAACATAATGTATGAAAGGATCCTTGAGCAACCCTAGGATCACCGGAAAATTATTAACAAAAACTTTTAAAAAATGTTGTATTTTTCCATAGAATAAAATTCGTTCAAAAAGGACTTCATAAGATGTCGATCGTAAATGCGAAGACCTATTGCGTAGAAAGAAAAGGATCGATTCGTATTCACATACATGAGAATTATATAAGAACAAGAAAAATCTTGGATTCAAAATTGATTTTTTTTTAATATAAAAATTCTTCCAATTGCAATTGCAATACTCGTATAAACAGAACCGAAAAAAATGCAAAGAAGAGGCATCTTTTACCCGGTAACGTAGGGTTTGAACCAAGATTTCTAGATGGATGGGGTAAGGTATTAGTACATCTAACACATAATTAAAATGTGTTAATTTGTCTTCTAAAAAGGGAAATATTGAATGAATTGATTGTAAATTATAAGATTTTTTTAATTGTTTTCCTTGAAAAGAGGATCCTAATCTTAGGGAAAATGGAATTTCTACAATCACTGCAAATAAAACGGATATCATTTGATAATAGAAAAGACTGGTATGCCCCAAAAAGGAGTTTTGGTTCAAATCCTTAGTGGGAATAATCAAACGATTCTGTTCATACATTCGCAAAATTAAGCGTTTCACAATTAGTAAACTATATTTTTTGTCATAATCCGTATTTTCCAAGAAAATAGAGGAATTTCTATTTAATCTATTTAAACCATGATCATAAGCAAGTACATAAATATACTCCCGAAAAAAAAGTGGATATAGAAAACTCTGTTGCCGAGCCCCATCGAACTCTAAATATCCTTGAAATTTCTCCATTTGGATTGAAATTCGATTTGAACCGAAGGTAAAGTCTTTATTTTCTTGAGTTCTGAAATGACACATAGTGCGATACAGTCAAAATAAGGTATTAGACTACGAAAGCAATAGATACCTCATAAACAGGTAGACTGCTAACCGGATTCTCTATTCTCTATCTTTAATAGGTTTCTGTTCGTTATATTATAGAATAACAAAACAAGATTATTAGAAATCCTTTATTTTTTTAACCTAATCGCTCTTTTGATTTTGGAAATATATATATATTTTTTATCAATATACTGCTTCTTTTACACACTCCAACCTAATCCAAATGGACTAGTTAAAAAAATAATTAGGACTTATGAAAAAATTGATAATAACACGCAAGAAAAAAATGCCTTCCCATACCCGTATTAGGCACTAATTTATTTTTAACATTTAATTAGTTCGGGTAATTTTTCAAATTACGAATGGAAGCTCGTTTCTTTTTTTTTTCCTGGAATAAGGAAAACTGGTTTTTTATCCATCCATTTATATTTATTCACTTGACCCAAATTGGAATTCTTTTTTTTTTACATCAAAAAAGGGTTGTACCGATCAGGAAAGCAAAAAAATGTTATCTGAATTCTCCCTTGATACGACATGCTATTTTTTCCATTCATTCCTTTCAGGATCAGTCGTGGTCTTACAAACTCTACCGCAGATTTGGACGAATCCTTTTCTTCATACAAATGTGTAAAAGATGCTAGTCGCACTTAAAAGCCGAGTACTCTACCGTTGAGTTAGCAACCCCAAAAAACAAAAAAAGAACGTACTGCAAATATGTAGATACAACCAGAATAAAGAAAAAAATCCAGTCGTGTGTGCGTCAGGGATAAATAGATCCATTTATCTATGAGAGAATTATATTTGGTCCATACAATGTTGTCAATATGATTATGAATTTTTCATATAGTGAAACGAATAGAAAAAATCAATAAAAAAGCTTAACCCCTTGGTTTGTTAGTTCATACAATGAATGAAAACTAAGCCAGTTAAGATAATCTCAAATCTTTTTATACTTTTTTAGACCCACTTTTTATGGCCTTTCATTTTTTATGATGAATAAATTATTCATATAATAATATATATATTAGTTTTATTCAGAATTAATATATTATTTTCTATTTTATATACAGTATTTTTTTCTATACAGTAAAATTTTGTATTTATAAAAAAATTCGAATTTATATAATCTAGATCCAATTTTTTTTTCATAAATTTGTTTATGATTATAAAACATAATAGTTGTTCGCAGGTTTTTTTTTAGTATTCGTATCTTAGGAGGAATACTAATAAATCAAAATAAATATGATGGAAGTGAAAGATAAGAGTAGATAAAATTTGATATCAAGCTATATACGAGTCTTTCACATCCTCTTTTTTATATTCCAAAAAGGTGTAGGACTCGAGTAAAATAGAATACAAAATGTCGAGCCAAGAGCACCTATATTCCTATATAAAAATATAAAAAGTGGCGGATGAAAAAATCCACAGCAGATCAGGTCCTTCAATTCAAGTCGCACGTTGCTTTCTACCACATCGTTTTAAACGATGTTTTACCATAACATTCCTCTAGTTTGTGTAATTGATTCAATTATGGAATCATGAATAGTCATAGTTCAGTCAGTATATCGTAATCGATACCTTTTCTTTCTCTATGAATGGAATAGTGAATTTACGCGTAAAGGTTCAGTCAGAATTCAAATGAATCCCATATTAGTTTGAATAGAAATCTATATTTATATCTATATTTATATCTATAAATATAGATTTTTTTGAATTCGGTTAAAATAATGAAAAATAAGTTTATTCTTCTTTTCATTTCAATATTTTATTCTTAAAAAAGATTGGATTTTTAAACAGAAAGAGAAAGATGGTGTACAAAGGCAATAGAAGATTGATTCGGTAATGACTATACTCTGGGACGGAAGGATTCGAACCTCCGAATAGCGGGACCAAAACCCGTTGCCTTACCGCTTGGCTACGCCCCATTTCGCTTTTTATTCAAGACTACTAAAAGAGTAATATTCCTATTGGTTGTTCGTCAATTCAAAATTAAATATAGGTTACGTCGGTGCTAGAGTTTTAACACGTGTAGATAGCAAATAAAACTTACTTTATTGATCATTACATAGAATTCAATTAAGATATTGTATGAAAATATTATTTCTTTAATTCTCATAAGAGAATGAAAGGATTTTTGATTGAGTAAGTTCAACAAAGTCTTTTTAGACTATCTTTCTTTATTTTTTCCTTATATAAAAAATATATTAATAACTCAATCAAAATTAAATTATCCACAAGAACACCAATTTTTGTTATGCTTAATATATTTAATTTGATCTGTATTTGTTTTAATTCTGCCCTTTTTTCAAGCACTTTTTTAGTCGCCAAATTGCCAGAGGCCTACGCCTTTTTGAATCCAATCGTAGATGTTATGCCCGTAATACCTCTTTTCTTTCTTCTCTTAGCCTTTGTTTGGCAAGCCGCTGTAAGTTTTCGATAAAATGCAATTCTTAATACTGTCTTAAAAAAATTCACGTTTTTTGTTCTTCCAACAATTCAAAAGATCAAAAAATCTTGACGGCAGCCATACTAAATCTGGATCATTTCTATTTCCTAAATTTTATCCTCTTTTCCCTAAATGAAAGAACCTAATTAGATTCGAGTTCACAAAAAAAAAAAAAATATCTAGATGTTGGTATGCAAATCTGTTTGAATATGAAAGATTCGACTATTATCTTAATTACAACTGACTTTCTGAAACTTTTTTTTTTTCTTTTTTGGTATCAAATTTAGATATTTGATATAAAAATAGAGAATCTATTCTCTTTTTTTTTTTTAGTAAGATCTTGGAGATTGTGTAATGCTTACTCTCAAACTTTTTGTATACACTGTAGTTATATTCTTTGTTTCTCTCTTCATATTTGGATTCCTATCTAATGATCCAGGACGTAATCCGGGACGTGAAGAATAAAAAAGAAAGGTTTTTTATTGCTTTATTTAATTAGTGGAAATGCTCTAATTTTATTAGGATTTTATCTATTACACATCATCAAAAGGAGAAAGGGAAAGAGAGGGATTCGAACCCTCGGTACGATTAACTCGTACAATGGATTAGCAATCCAACGCTTTAGTCCACTCAGCCATCTCTCCGAATCAAAAGGGATACTTATTAGGTTCCATTAAACAAAAAAAAGGTTTGAAAAAGAACCTTCTCCACTTTATTCTTAAAAAGCTTTCTTTTTTTGTATAGATTATTCTTTATATTATATATATTTTTTCATTTTCTATATTTTATTATATATATATATAAATTTCTTTTTTATTATATAAATATATTTATCCTCTATTTATATATATAATATATATATTACTATTATATAAATAAATGTTTTTGTTTTTATAGAACTTTCTCAGTAATTCTAGTTACATTAAAAATTTAGCTAAAGATTAGGCGCGAACTCGAAAGAGAAATAAATAAAACTACAATCATAGAAATAGAGAATCCTTTTTTTTTTTCTCGTCAAAACACAAGTAAAAGATCTTTTTTATTTTAATAGCCTGGCCTGGTCAGTCCCCAGCCGGGCCTTTTTTTGTTAAAATTAAAAAGACTCATCCGATGGATTTTTAGACAAAAAAAGATTTGAAATAAAAAAAGTGGAATTTAATTCGCTTTTACTAATTTTATTAAGTCAACGCTAGAATTTTCTAATTTTTTTTCAGATTTTTTTATTACACCCCCGATTACTTTGTTCGACAAAAGGTTAATTTATATGCAATAATTGCATTGTAGCGGGTATAGTTTAGTGGTAAAAGTGTGATTCGTTCCTTTAATCCCTTTAATAGTTAAAGGGTCTCTCGGTTTGATTCATCTTCCGATCAAAAATTTTATTTCTTAAAAGGATTTAGTCCTTTCCCTTT